AACTACTCTTTAAGATAAAGAATGATATTAGTCCACGAACTGTACCTACATCAATTCACATTCCTTAGTATTTAGATTTAATTCAATTAAGAACTTTTCAGAAAAAATTTTTTCCTGGTGAGGTCAATAAGGTCATGAAAAAAATTTAGATTTATTTATCTCTTTACATAGAATGGATTTGCCCGGACCGATACATGATTTTCTTTTAGTCTTTTTGGGATCCAGTCTTATATTAGGAGGTGTAGGAGTAGTATTACTTACCAACCCAATTTATTCTGCTTTTTCGTTGGGACTGGTTCTTGTTTGTATATCTTTATTCTATATTCTATCAAACTCTCATTTTGTAGCTGCCGCACAGCTCCTTATTTACGTGGGAGCCGTAAATGTTTTAATCATATTTGCTGTCATGTTCATGAATGGTTCAGAATATTACAACGATTTTAATCTTTGGGCCGTTGGAGATGGGGTTACTTTGTTGGTTTGTACGGGTATTTTTGTTTCACTAATGACTACTATTCTGGATACGTCATGGTACGGGATTATTTGGACTACAAAATCAAACCAGATTATAGAGCAAGATTTGATAAGTAACAGTCAACAAATTGGAATTCATTTATCAACAGATTTTTTTCTTCCATTTGAACTCATTTCGATAATTCTTTTAGCTGCTTTGATAGGTGCAATTGCTGTGGCTCGCCAGTAATAAATCTTTCGAACTAATAACCGAAATACTAATTAAACTTTGTTCTGTGTTATCACATCCATTTCCCCTCACTTCAATTTTATTTGAAGATTGGTTATATTTAAAATATAAATAGAAATTCTTTTATTCACTCTATTACCAAACTTTTTATATTCTATCTAGTCAATTGAACCCATGAAATTGTTTGTTATCTTGAAATGAATCGAAATTGATAAGGAGTTGGTCAATGATGCTCGAACATGTACTTGTTGTAAGTGCCTATTTATTTTCTATCGGTATCTATGGATTGATCACAAGTCGAAATATGGTTAGAGCCCTTATGTGTCTTGAACTTATACTGAATGCGGTTAATATAAATTTTGTAACATTTTCTGATTTTTTTGATAATCGCCAATTAAAAGGAAATATTTTTTCAATTTTTGTTATAGCTATTGCAGCCGCTGAAGCAGCTATTGGACCAGCTATTGTTTCCGCAATTTATCGTAACAGAAAATCAACTCGTATCAATCAATCAAATTTGTTGAATAAGTAGTATTGTATTAATAAGCAGTATTAATCATAGAAATTAGAATATTTATCAAGTCGAATTAACATGGATGGTATATAACGTATTGATCGTGTTTACAAAAAATGCACGAAATCAAAGGATCTTGGACCTCTGGCATGAGCCTATCCGGAAGCAGATTAATTAGAAAAATTATGGTAAATCATTGATTCATCTGGTGTCTAAATATATGTATAATTCATTTACAAGTTTACTAGATCGAAAATTTATGATGTTCAAAAATTCATATATCCAATGTCACATTCAGTAAAGATTTATGATACGTGTATAGGGTGTACTCAATGTGTCCGAGCCTGCCCCACAGATGTATTAGAAATGATACCTTGGGACGGATGTAAAGCTAAGCAAATTGCTTCTGCTCCAAGAACAGAAGACTGTGTTGGTTGTAAGAGATGTGAATCCGCCTGTCCAACGGATTACTTGAGTGTTCGAGTTTATTTATGGCATGAAACAACTCGAAGCATGGGCCTAGCTTATTGATCCCTTTCGCAAATCCCACCTGAATACATTTTCTTTTTTTTTACCGACAAAAATCCCCCTGCTCGAAAAAATAAAAAAAAATAGAATAGATTTTTCGAGCACGGATTTTTCTGGTCCAAGTGTATTTTGTTTTTACTACGAATTATTTTCCTTGGTTAACAATAGTGGTAGTTTTGCCAATATTCGCGGGTTCTTTCATTTTCTTTCTCCCTCATAGAGGAAATAAGATAATGCGGGGGTATACTATACTTATATGCGCCATAGAACTCCTTCTAATAACTTATGCATTCTATTATCATTTCCAATTGGACGATCCATTAATGCAACTGACGGAGGATTATAAATGGATCAATTTTTTTGATTTTTGCTGGAGATTGGGAATAGATGGACTTTCTATAGGACCTATTTTGCTGACAGGATTTATCACCACTTTAGCTACTTTAGCGGCTCGGCCGGTTACTCGAGATTCCCGATTATTCCATTTCCTGATGTTAGCAATGTATAGCGGTCAAATAGGATCATTTTCTTCTCGAGACCTTTTACTTTTTTTCATCATGTGGGAGTTAGAATTAATTCCCGTTTATCTACTTCTATCCGTGTGGGGGGGAAAGAAACGTTTGTATTCAGCTACAAAGTTTATTTTGTACACTGCAGGAAGTTCCGTTTTTTTATTAATGGGAGTTCTGGGTATCGGTTTATATGGTTCCAATGAACCAACATTAAATTTTGAAACATCAGCTAATCAATCTTATCCAGTAGCACTGGAAATAATATTCTATATTGGATTTCTTATTGCTTTTGCTGTCAAATCACCGATTATACCTTTACATACATGGTTACCGGACACCCATGGAGAGGCACATTACAGTACTTGTATGCTTCTAGCCGGAATTTTATTAAAAATGGGAGCGTATGGATTGGTTCGGATCAATATGGAATTATTGCCCCGCGCTCATTCTCTATTTGCCCCCTGGTTGATTATAGTAGGCACAATTCAAATAATCTATGCAGCTTCAGCATCTCCCGGTCAACGTAATTTAAAAAAAAGAATCGCCTATTCCTCCATATCTCATATGGGTTTCATAATTATAGGAATTGGCTCTATAAGCGATATGGGCCTCAATGGGGCCATTTTACAAATAATATCTCATGGCTTTATTGGCGCTGCACTTTTTTTCTTGGCGGGAACGAGTTTTGATAGAATACGTCTTGTTTATCTCGACGAAATGGGCGGAATGGCGATCCCGGTTCCAAAAATATTCACGACTTTCAGTATCTTATCGATGGCTTCCCTTGCATTACCGGGAATGAGTGGTTTTGTTGCAGAATTAATAGTATTTTTGGGACTAATTACCAGCCAAAAATTTTTTTTAATAACAAAAATACTAATTACATTTGTAATGGCAATTGGAATGATATTAACTCCTATTTATTCATTATCTATGTTACGCCAAATGTTCTATGGATACAAGTTTTTTAATGCTCCAAACTCTTATTTTTTTGATTCTGGACCGCGAGAGTTATTTGTTTCGATCTCTATCCTTTTACCTGTAATAGGTATTGGTATTTATCCGGATTTCGTTTTCTCACTATCAGTTGACAAGGTCGAAGATATTATATCTATCTATTTTTATAGATAATTTTCGTGAATAAAATAAAAAATCAAACAGCAATCCGATACTATAATAATAATAGGATGTTTTAAAAAATTCGTTGTACAATTAAACAAAAACAATAAAAAAAGAAGTATTTTTTCTTCTCTTAAGTTTAACTTTAACTTAAGTTAAAAATAAAAAAATGAATTAGACTTTTAACCAGATATGTTTGGCCTTTGTAAGAACCTTTTGAATCACTACTTTGATTCAAAAGGTTATCGAAGGCTTACACAATGTTTTCTTATATACTTATATATGCTGTCCCATGTTTGCTTGTGTTCGTTAAGTCCTTTCTTCAGTTAGATGTTAGTGTAAATGAACCATAACTATGTAGCCCTATTCCTAATAGATTGACCCCAAAATAGCATATCCAAATTATAAGAAATCCCATCGAGGCTACAATTGCGGAATTTACACCTTCAAAATTTTTATTTGTTCGAATATGTAAATAAATCGCGAATACGGTCCAAGTAATAAATGCCCAAGTTTCCTTCGGATCCCAATTCCAATATGAGCCCCATGCCTCATTTGCCCATACTGCTCCCGAAAGAATACCTATGGTTAAAAAGATAAACCCTATACCAATAATACGATAACTCCAATGATCCAATTGTTGAATCAATTGAGATCTATAATAATTCCTAGAAGAGATCAAAGAAATGTTCCATAAAACGTTGTTTCTTTCATTGATGTATTGGATCTCATCAAATGAAAATGAATCATTATTCTTTTTCTCAAAAGCCCTTATGACTTTTCGAAATGTAATGACTATAAGAGCTACTGATAATAATGATCCACATAAAAGAGCTGCATAGCCCAATACCATCATACTTACGTGCATCATTAACCAATGAGATTGTAGAGCGGGTACTAATATTACGGATTGATGCGTTTCAGTTAAAAAACCAGAAGTAGCAAAGCCTTGGGTAAAAATAACACTTGGCGCGGTTATTGCGCTTAAATGGTTTATATTTTTTTTTAAATACGGAACCATACGAATAATGGACAAACTCCATGAAAGAAAAATTAATGATTCGTATAAATCACTTAAGGGTAAATGTCTCGAATAAATCCAACGAGTAACTAATAATCCTGTTATACAGACAAAAGTAGTTTTTATGCCCTTTTCTGATGAATCATATAGCCCTGCGCTTTCATTAATTAATAAGATTATCAAACGAATTGAAATTACAATTGAAACAACCGAAAAGGATATATGAGTTAATATATGCTCTAAACTTGAAAATATCATAAAAAAAAAATTATAAAAATAAAAAAAAAGGGGGGGATTCTCGAAATTATAGGAATGGAAATTGGGAATTGAATTCATTATCATTATAGGACTTACTCTTTTCTAAGATGCCATGCCGCCACTCGGACTCGAACCGAGATGCTCTAGCACTGCTTCCTAAGAGCAGCGTGTCTACCGATTTCACCATAGCGGCTTGTTCAAAATCATAATAACCTATTTTTATTTAATCGTCTAGGTTAAAGTACTCAATCATTCAATATTTTTTAGTGTTATAGGAAACATTAAAATTCATGAATAAAGAAATTGATGAATCAAAAGTCGTTTAAAAAAGAGTGATTTAAACCGTATTTCCAATAATAATCCGTATTTTTTATTATTTGATTTAATTTAATATTTAGAGTGTTAAATTTTTTTAACTTAACATTAACAATGGAGTTCTTATAGTTTATACTCGCCTAAAAAAAGGAAAAAAAAATAGGATTTTTATCGATCACACTTTGATGAATATATACAATAGAATAAAAATTGACATACCTTTGTATTAATACTTAGAGTTTTACTTAGAGTTTTTGCTGCGTAGAGAATTTGTGTTACTATATTAGCAAATTAATTAAATTGGGGTTGGGTTAGGTATTGGGCGTATCATATAAAAAAAAGTTTCGATTTCTATCGTAATTGGACCGTACTTCAAATTAAAATAACCCGCTCTAAATTAATACATATATTGATCTATCTTCCCCAGCCCAAGCAACTATAGCATCCATTTTTTATTTTTGATGACCAAAATTGATACATTTCTCGTATAAAATATCCATTGATAAAAGCTTCTTGTCCTGTCCCATTTAGGTGGATATTTTATACGAGGTATATAAGGTATATATAAGGATAAGGAGTATATATATATTGATAATTATTGATTGTTCAGAAAATTACAAAACAAGTTTTAAACTTAAAAAATGAGTTTCAACAACTCATTAAATTGGATTAAAGATCTTCTATTTGTTGTTCTATAAAAAAGAGTATATAATATAGAAATAAAAAATATAAAAAAGACAAAACTTTACTAAAAAGACAGTTGAAACTTTATATCTTGTATTTATTCTTTTTTTTGTTTGACAAAAAAGATATCATTTTAAAAATTAAGTAATGTAATTAAGTATACAAAAGAATTCTTATTTTACATACCATAATGGCAAAACGAATTCAATTTCATATTTATCCATTCAAAACATTAAGGAATGCGAATCATTACTTTTTCTTTTTTTTTTATTATATATTAATTATTAATATTAAAATTATTTATTATTTTATTTTTTTCATTTTTAATTTCTTTTTTAAGTATAATAAATTATTAATTATTATATATAAAAAATATAAAATTATTATATATAAATATTATATTTATTATATATAAATATTATATATAAATATATAAATTAGAAACGAAATTAAAAATGAAACTAGACTTTTTTTAGAGTCAGAGATAGATTCAGATTATTCCAATGTTTAATTATTTATTTATTTCTTGTTGTACCAAAAAACTTTTTGAATTTCCTGTAGAAAGAGATTTCGCTAACGAAAAAGCTTTCAATGCTATCCAATACCCCTCCATTTTCCAAATATTTTTACGAATTCGTTTTTTTGCTATAGAAGTGCGTTTTTTTGGAACTGCCATTCAAAAATTATGATAGAGTATTCATTTCTATAGTTGGATGTGAAAGACATCTATTGTTCAAAACCAATTGTTCTTTACTTACTATATAATTCTATATAATTCTATATAATTATCTATTTAGAGTCTAAATTATACTCTCTTCATAAAAAAAAATACAAAAATATAAACCAAAGTGGTTGTCCCTTTATCTTTATATTGTTTATTTTCATCGTGCTATATTTATACATGTAATAAAATACATCAAAAAGTTTAAGAAACCAACCCTTCATTTTTTATATTAATTGCTTAATTAGTCAAACTCGAAAAAAGAGTGCACCTAATTAAGATTTTCAAATTCAAATGAGACTCGTAGTTAATGTGTTAAAGTATACATCATTTTTTTTTAGTAATTCGTTCAATCAAGCCAAAACTGCATTGGTTAATGATTCTGAATAAACGAACTAAAAAAAATAGCTCTTATTTCCTCGAGTTAAGTTATGTATGGACCGTGTCCGTCTTTTATGAATCATATCAAAATAAAATACTCTTTTTGGTGTAATTATTTGTCCTTACTCTCTCCCGAGCTTAAAATATTGTATTATGTAAATTGTAATAAGATTAAAATATTGTATTATGTAAATTGTAATAATTTAAATTTTTATTTTTTGTAGCTTCATAAAATCTTACTTAAAAAAAGTAAGTATTTCTTTTTCAATAGTAGCTTGGTCATCTCATTTGACCAATTCAAACTTCTTGATTTCAAATATTTTGTTTTGTTTGAAGTATTTGGAAAAAATTTATAATAATTAAGGATATAAAATGTTAGTTTCGTTTTACATATCTTAATTTTTTTTTATTAACTGATTCCTTTCAAAAAAATAAGAGCTGGTGAATCAGAAACAGTTAATGTTAATTAAGAATCAAAGATTTTTATTTATTTATTTTTATGGAATATACATATCAATATTCATGGAGCATACCTTTCATTCCGGTTATAATTCCTATGTTAATAGGAGTGGGACTTCTCCTTTTCCCGAAGGCAACAAAAAATCTTCGCCGCATGTGGGCTTTTCCTAGTGTTTTATTGTTAAGTATAGTTATGATTTTTTCAGCCAATCTGCCTATTCAGCAAATAAATAACAGCTCTATCTATCAATATGTATGGTCTTGGACCATTAATAATGACTTTTC